CATGCTTCCTTTGTTGAGGTAAGGGCAAATGATCTAATTCGCGATTTCATAAGAATTGAGTTAGTCAAGTCCACTATTTCGTATACCGGAAAAAGGTATGATAGGGCAAGTTCCGGATTGATTCCCGATAATGGATTAGATTGCACCAATATCAATCCTTTTTATTCCAAGGCGAAGATTCAATCACTTAGCCAACATCAAGGAACTATTGGTATGTTGTTGAATCGAAATAAGGAATGCCAATCTTTGCTAATTTTGTCATCATCCAATTGTTCTCGAATTGGTCCATTCAATAGTTCGAAATATAACAATGTGACAAAAGAATCGGATCCCCTAATTCCAATTAGGGATTTTTTAGGTCCCTTAGGCGCTATTGTACCTAAAATATCGAATTTTTATTCATCTTACCATTTAATAACTCATAATCAGATCGTGTTAAAGAAATATTTGCTACTTGACAATTTGAAACAGATTTTCCAAGTACTTCAAGTACTTAAATACTGTTTAATAGATGAAAATAGAAGGATTTATAATCCCGATCTATGCAGTAACATCATTTTGAACCCATTCCATTTGAATTGGTGCTTTCTCCATCATGATTATTGTGAAGAGACATCGATCAAAATTAGCCTTGGACAATTTATTTGTGAAAATGTATGTCTATTTAAATACGAACCACACGTAAAAAAATCTGGTCAAATTTTAATTGTTAATGTCGACTTTTTAGTTATAAGATCGGCTAAGTCTTATTTGGCTACTCCTGGAGCAACTGTTCATGGTCATTATGGGAAAATCCTTTACGAAGGAGATACATTAGTTACATTTATATATGAAAAATCGAGATCTGGTGACATAACGCAAGGTCTTCCAAAAGTAGAACAAATCTTAGAAGTGCGTTCGATTGATTCAATATCGATGAACCTCGAAAGGAGAGTTGAAGGTTGGAACGAGCGTATACCAAGAATTCTTGGGATCCCCTGGGGGTTTTTGATTGGAGCTGAGCTAACCATAGCCCAAAGTCGTATCTCTTTGGTTAATAAGATCCAAAAGGTTTATCGATCCCAGGGGGTACAGATCCATAATAGACATATAGAGATTATTGTACGTCAAGTAACATCAAAAGTGTTGGTTTCAGAAGATGGAATGTCTAATGTTTTTTCGCCTGGAGAATTAATCGGATTGTTGCGAGCGGAACGAGCAGGGCGCGCTTTGGACGAATCGATCTGTTATCGGGCAATCTCATTGGGAATAACAAGAGCGTCTCTGAATACTCAAAGTTTCATATCCGAAGCAAGTTTTCAAGAAACCGCTCGAGTTTTAGCAAAAGCTGCTCTACGAGGTCGTATTGATTGGTTGAAAGGCCTGAAAGAGAACGTTGTTCTGGGGGGGATTATACCTGTTGGTACCGGATTCCAAAAATTTGTGCACCGTTCAAGGCAAGACAAAAACATTTATTTGGAAATCAAAAGAAAAAATCTATTCGAGTTGGAAATGAGAGATATTTTGTTACACCATAGAGAATTATTTTGTTCTTACGCGACAAACAATTTCCATGAGACAAATTTACATGAGACATCAGAACAATCATTTATGCGATTTAATGATTCCTAAGAGCGGATTCATTTTCACTTTAACTATCTTTTAACTATACTGGTCTGATTATTGATTTGGTAATAAATAAAATAAGTAATTTTTTAAATTTATGGTTTGTGCCGTGTATCAATGGTCAATCCCCGGTAGAAGGTTCCATCGGAACAATTATTTATTTCAAGGTACCTCGTCTCTTTGTTAATAATACGAAAAAGAAAAAACAAAAAGGAAGTGTGGGAAAAAATGACAAGAAGATATTGGAACATCAATTTGGAAGAGATGATGGAAGCAGGAGTTCATTTTGGTCATGGTACTAAGAAATGGAATCCTAGAATGGCCCCTTACATTTCTGCAAAGCGTAAAGGTATTCATATTACAAATCTCGCTAGAACTGCTCGTTTTTTATCAGAAGCCTGTGATTTAGTTTTTGATGCAGCAAGTAGGGGAAAAAACTTCTTAATCGTCGGTACCAAAAATAAAGCATCGGATTCAGTAGCATCAGCTGCAATAAGGGCTCGGTCTCATTTTATTAATCAAAAATGGCTCGGTGGTATGTTAACGAATTGGTCCACTACGGAAACGAGACTTTATAAGTTCAGGGACTTAAGAGCAGAAGAAAAGATGGGGAAACTCAACCGTCTCCCCAAAAGAGATGCAGCAATGTTGAAGAGAAAATTATCTACCTTGCAAACATATCTCGGTGGGATCAAATATATGACGGGATTGCCTGATATTGTGATCATCGTTGATCAGCAAGAAGAATATACGGCTCTTCGAGAATGTGCCATTTTGGGGATTCCAACGATTTGTTTAATCGATACAAATTGTGACCCAGATCTTGCAGATATTTCGATTCCAGCCAACGATGACGCTATAGCTTCAATTCGATTGATTCTTAACAAATTAGTATCCGCAATTTGTGAAGGTCGTTCTAGCTATATAAGAAATCGTTGATTATGATTAAGATTAAGAATAATAAAATTAGTTAATGTTAATTATTGGGCAACTCCATAGATTTATTGGATCGGTTACTTTTTTTTTGAATTTTTAAAAATAGATAAAAAAAAAGAACTGGGGATATTGATATATATTATGATGTTATGTGATTTCTTGGTATCCTAAATATATGATTAATGATTCAAGTTGGTGAGTTGAGAAAGAAATGGTTGAATCAAACTAATTCCTTTTTTGAAGTTCAATTTCTATCAGAGGACAATATGAATGTTATACCATGTTACATTAAAACACTCAAGGGGTTATACGATATATCGGGTGTAGAAGTAGGCCAACATTTCTATTGGCAAATAGGAGGTTTACAAATCCATGCCCAAGTACTTATCACTTCTTGGGTCGTAATTGCTATCTTGTTAGGTTCAGCCATCATAGCTGTTCGGAATCCACAAACCATTCCGACCGACGGTCAGAATTTCTTTGAATATGTCCTTGAATTTATTCGAGACTTGAGCAAAACCCAGATTGGAGAAGAATATGGACCTTGGGTTCCCTTTATTGGAACTATGTTCCTATTTATTTTTGTTTCTAATTGGTCAGGTGCCCTTTTACCTTGGAAAATCATACAGTTACCTCATGGGGAGTTAGCTGCGCCCACGAATGATATAAATACTACTGTTGCTTTAGCTTTACCCACGTCAGTGGCATATTTTTATGCAGGTCTTACCAAAAAAGGGTTGGGTTATTTCGAGAAATACATCAAACCAACTCCAATACTTTTACCAATTAACATCCTAGAAGATTTCACAAAACCCTTATCTCTTAGTTTTCGACTTTTCGGGAATATATTGGCTGATGAATTAGTAGTTGTTGTTCTTGTTTCTTTAGTCCCTTCAGTAGTTCCTATACCTGTCATGTTTCTTGGATTATTTACAAGTGGTATTCAAGCTCTTATTTTTGCAACGTTAGCCGCGGCTTATATAGGCGAATCCATGGAGGGTCATCATTGACTAGTTTTAGAAATAGTCTTTTTTTTTAGCTTATCCCAATTCATGCATGGTTCAAGATAATCTGCTTGGTTGGAGAACATAATAGATATAAATACGTATGAATATATGACCTAGAGTCGTAGGAGAGAAGATGAACGATATTACGGAATTGTAAAAAAAAAAAGATGGGTTGGGGAGGTCACACTAGATGTATGTAATGTCTATAAGTCCAGCCACTTTTTGTGTGGGTTTCGAGGAATGATTCTATAATCCGATTCAATATAAAATGTGGCCAGTTTACGTTATGGAAGAAAGAAATGTATATGTAATATGTATATGTAATATTAGATATTCACTAGTTATATAGTCCTATCTATATATAAATAGAAGTCCTTATGCCTTACCTATATACTAACTAACTATATATATATATATCTAACTATATGCTATATATATGTAATATATATATAGCAATATATATAGATAGCAATATATATAGCAAAATAAATAAAAATATATATATATATGTATTGATATACATATTGATATCGTTATATTGATATATTGATATCGTTGATATCGATCATATTGATATCCATTGCATATATTGATGATTGCATATATTGATTTGATTGCAGTTTACTGCATTTAGATTAGATGGATTACAAGATAAGTCAAGTCCTTTCTTCTGTTTCATTTGTGATTGTGTATTGGATGAAAAAACAGATGAACTCAAGGATATAGAAGAGTAAAGAACGAAGGATGGAATGAAAGAATGGTTGGAAAGAAAGAAATGCAATAACTAGAGCCGTATGTATATGGATTTACAAAAACTTCATCATGGGTAGAAACAAAAAATGAGATATCGAAGTAGTTCTGATGATTCAGTAATATTATCATTAGTTTTTAGTTACTCCGACCCAATAGATCTTAATGATCAAACTTAATGATAAAATTAAGTAATAATTCATTGGTTGATTGTATCATTAACCATTTCTTTTTTTTTGGTGTGAGGAACTTACCATGAATCCACTGATTTCTGCCGCTTCCGTTATTGCTGCTGGATTAGCTGTAGGACTTGCTTCTATTGGACCCGGAGTTGGTCAAGGTACTGCTGCAGGCCAAGCTGTAGAGGGTATTGCGAGACAACCAGAAGCAGAGGGTAAAATACGAGGTACTTTATTGCTTAGTCTAGCTTTTATGGAAGCTTTAACAATTTACGGACTGGTTGTGGCATTAGCGCTTTTATTTGCGAATCCTTTTGTTTAATCCTAGAAATGTAAAAAAGTACCTTAGATTACATACTTATTTTACTTTTTTTCTTTATTAACTTGAAATTAAATTGTCGTTTGCTTCTTCGAATTATATCAACACTTTACTCCTATAATTACTTATTTGTTGAGACTACAGGAAGGACTGCTTTGAGGATGAGGAATTACCAGATCACTCGCTTTCTTCCTTCCTGTCCTT